TTCCTAATTACTGCAGTACGGAAAATACCGGAAAGAGTGGAAAGGAATGAAAATCTCACTGCTGATCCATTTGTGATACGTGAATGGGAGAAAAATCCGAATCAAACCCCTTCTTCGGTGAAAAAAAAAAAAAAGAGGGGGGGGCAAAATGGTCCGAAGCTTTGTTATTTTAGTTAGGTTCAAGTCTGACGGGAATAATATTCTACGACTAGAAACTCATTGATTTTCAAACCGATCCATTTAATATCTATTATTTGATTTACTAATCCTTTATATTGGGATGAGTCAAAAGTCAAATGTTTTGCCAAATCCTCGCGGGGCGATGAATCAAGATAATTTTGAATCAGAGCTCTGGATCTTTGTTCATCCCTTGCAGTAATAATATCTCGGGGTTTGCAGCGATAACTTGGGATATCTACTACACGACCATTAACTAAAATATGTCTATGGTTAACTAATTGCCTGGCTCCAGGAATGGTCGAAGCCATACCTAATCGAAAAAGGATGTTATCCAAACGCATCTCAAGTAGTTGTAGTAAAACCTGACCTGTTGACCCTTTGGCTTTTCCGGCAATACGAACATATCTAAGCAATTGTCGCTCTGTCAGACCATAATGAAAACGCAATTTTTGTTTTTCTTCTAGACGAATACGATATTGAGATCTTTTCCCGAAACGTGATTGGTTTCTAAGATCACTTCCGGATCTAGGTCTTTTACTAGTTAGTCCCGGTAAAGCCCCCAGACAGCGTATTTTTTTGAAACGAGGCCCTCGGTAACGAGACATAAAGACTCCTTGTTAAAATTGGATTTTACAGAATAAACTTAAATTAAGACTGAACTAAACGATAAACGAAACTAAATCTATTGAAGTACTACAAAAGAAGACTACAAAAGAAGAATGAGATGGATTGTATCAATATCCGGATTATTTTGTATATATAGGAAGTGAAGGACCCCTTTCTTGATTTGTTCTGTAGTGTAGAGATTTAACTGCTCCAATCAAATCCGTTTTTTATTCATAGTTGGAAGTTGCTACGACATAATAGATCGGTGACCCGACATTTTTAAAAGAAAAAAAGAGAGGAGTCTTTTCAATATTCCTTGAGATCAAAGAATATTGAAAGCCGGCTATCGGAATCGAACCGATGACCATCGCATTACAAATGCGATGCTCTAACCTCTGAGCTAAGCGGGCTCACATAACAGAAATAAGTGCAATAGAACTAACTAACTATATCTATATAGAATGTTTTTTTTAATTCTTAATTTATATATTATACTTAATTTATAGCAGTTAGTTATAGCAGATTAGATTAATCATATTAGAGCAGATCGGTACTAAGGAAAGGATAAGATAAGGATGCAATCCAGATCATAATGAGACATTTCGCTGGTTTCATTCAGAAAGGGGGGAGGTAGAACGAAAAAAAAAATGAATATCGACCGTTCCAGTATTAAAAATCGCGCGGGAAAAATGAGAGGGGGGGAGGGTATGTATATGTGGGATATCTCTATCCATATTGAATTGCAGATACATCAATGATAGAATCATTTCTGATGGGACCAAATACGGGTCTTCCGATAGAGAATAGGGACAAGAAATCAAAATCAAATAAATAAAATAATAAAATAGGAGTAGACTTTTTTTCGATATTAGGAATCAGTATCTAATGAATTCAACGGTTCCGACATAAATAAATGAAAGAGGGGGATGGGATCACAATGAGATCTCGGTCTCATAAGGGGATATGGCGAAATTGGTAGACGCTACGGACTTGGTTGGATTGAGCCTTGGTATGGAAACCTACTAAGTGATAACTTCCAAATTCAGAGAAACCCTGGAATTAAAAATGGGCAATCCTGAGCCAAATCCTGTTTTCAGAAAACAAGGGTTCAGAAAGCGAGAACCAAAAAAAGGATAGGTGCAGAGACTCAAAGGAAGCTGTTCTAACGAATGGAGTTGATTAACATTGGTATAGGAATCCTTCTATCGAAATTCCAGAAAGGATGACCCTATCCTATATACGTACTGAAATATCAAACAATTAATCACGATCCGATTCCGTATTTTTTTTATATGAAAAATGGAAGAATTCTTGTGAATCGATTCCAAATTGAAGGAAGAATCGAATATTCAGTGATCAAATCATTCACTCCTCGGATAGATCTTTTGAAGAACTGATTAATCGGACGAGAATAAAGATAGAGTCCATTCTACATGTCAATACCGACAACAATGAAATTTATAGTAAGGGGAAAATCCGTCGACTTTAGAAATCGTGAGGGTTCAAGTCCCTCTATCCCCAATAAAAAGAAAAGAGCCCATTTTACTACCTAACCTCTTTATTTCGTCATCGGTTCCAAATTAGTTATGTTTCTTATTCACTCTACTCTTTCACAAACGGATCCGGACAGAAACCTTTCTCTCTTATCACAAGTCTATAGATACGATATACTTACAAATGAACATATATAGGCAAGGAATTTCCATTATTAAAT